TCTCTCTCACTATTCAGGTCTGCTTTTTCAAGGAGTTTCCTGAGGGAAAGCTATTCTGGCTGACGGACAACACAAACACACTCTCTCCCTCTCTTTTCTGCAGCCACAGGGACTTGTTTAAGGCGAACAGGAAGTATCACTCATCCTACTATTTCCTTGCTTCCTAAGATTATTCCCACCTTATCAATTTAATTGGCTAACCTGGGAAATGTCCATTGAAAAGGAAAAAAAAAAAAAAAAAACTATATGCCCGATGGAAAGAACGCTCGGCATGGTGGCCGCTCCCGCTATTGTTCTCCACCATTAACTTATGCCTTCTATAATGAAAGTATGGGGAGGTTTACAATATGTGGCCCTGAAATAGGAACCAAATGCCAGGAATAAGTCACTGTGTGAAACCCCCACAGTAATTGTCCCTCACCTTCAATAACCGTTGGCATTAAGAAATGGACTTGTTGGTCGGCTCTTACTACATTAAATATTTGAGTTTGTCGGGATTTTGAATAAAGGTATAACTTAACTTATGAGTTTATGTGTTAGGTCTTAAATTTCGCCTGGTATTTTTAAGTGTTTGTTGTTTTTTATTTTTTGCTTTATGTAAATTATTCGTATAATATAATACTTGAATGGTTAAACCCTAGATATGGTGATAATACATATATGTACTTGAATGCTATATGATATGGTTAATATAAATTAATGGTGATAATACATATATGTATATAAAATTATTGTACATATATTACAAAGAATAGTTTAACTAAGAATCCTAGCTTTGGGAGCTAGGGGTGGGAGTTAAAATCTCCTTTCTTTGAGCAGTAGGGAGGACTTTAACCTCCGACATCTGGTTTACAAGACCAGGGCTCTGATGCTGAGCTACTAGTGCAAGCTCATTCAAGTGCTTTGTCCTCTGCATAGCCTGCTAATGGTGTAAGGACTAAAAAGAGGAAAAAGTATAAAAAGGATGCGACTTGTCCAATAATGACGAACGGGTGTGATACAGGCATTCCCCCGATTCAGGTGAGAATAATAACGTCTGCGATCAGGGTCCAAAACAAGAATTGTGTGAGTGGTCGGAAAGTAAGGCTTCGTTGTTTAGATGTGTGTAGAAACGGTACGAGCATCAGAATAAGGATTGAAGCTAGGAGGGCTAATACTCCGCCTAACTTATTTGGAATGGAGCGTAGAATTGCGTATGCGAACAGAAAATATCACTCTGGCTTGATGTGGGGAGGAGTAACCAGCGGGTTAGCGGGGGTGAAGTTGTCTGGATCTCCCAGCAGATTGGGTGAAAATAAAGCTAGGGATGTAAGGGCAATGACAAGTACTGCAAATCCTAATAGGTCTTTGTATGAGAAGTAGGGGTGGAAGCTTATTTTATCCGCATCTGAATTTAGGCCTAGGGGGTTATTTGATCCTGTTTGATGAAGAAAAAGGAGGTGGACTATGGTTGCGCCTGCAATTACAAAAGGGAATAAAAAGTGGAAGGCGAAAAATCGGGTGAGGGTTGCATTGTCTACTGAGAATCCACCTCAGATTCATTGAACAAGGGCGTTACCTACGTAGGGTACTGCGGAGAGTAGGTTAGTAATAACGGTGGCACCTCAGAAGGATATTTGGCCTCAGGGTAACACATAACCGACGAAGGCAGTTATTATAACTAAAAGTAGTAGGACTACTCCAATGTTTCATGTCTCTTTATAGAGGTATGAGCCGTAGTAAAGTCCTCGGCCAATGTGGGCATAGATGCATACAAAGAAGAAGGATGCACCGTTGGCGTGAAGGTTTCGGATGAGTCACCCGTAATTTACGTCTCGGCAAATATGAGCGACGGAAGAAAAAGCTGTAGCAATATCAGAGGTATAGTGTATGGCTAAGAACAGTCCTGTGAGGATTTGAATAATTAAGCAAAGTCCTAAGAGAGAGCCGAAGTTTCATCACACTGAGATATTTGAGGGGGCGGGTAGGTCAACTAGGGCATTATTTGCGATTTTGAGGAGGGGGTGTGTCTTTCGTAGACTTGCCATTAGTAGGTTCTTGTAGTTGAATAACAACGGTGGTTTTTCAAGCCATTAGTTCTGGTTAAAGTCCTGGCAGGAATTATGACTTACATTATGTCTTTATTTTTAATTGGGTTAGTTCTAGGGTTGGTTGCAGTTGCTTCTAATCCTTCTCCTTACTTTGCTGCCTTAGGATTAGTAGTTGTGGCGGGCATGGGGTGTGGAGTATTGGTTGGTCATGGGGGACCCTTTCTATCTTTGGTGTTATTTCTGATTTACTTGGGTGGCATACTAGTCGTGTTTGCGTACTCAGCGGCACTTGCCGCTGAGCCCTACCCTGAAAGTTGGGTAAGTGGCCCTGTCGTAGGTGATATGTTGATATACTTAGTAGGGGTGGGGGTGGCTTCTAGTATATTTTGAGGGGGGTGATATGAGTTTTCATGGGTGCCGGCTGATGAGCTTAGTGAGCTTTCTATCCTGCGAGGCGATATGGGCGGGGTTGCATTAATGTACTCATTGGGGGGAGGGTTGTTAGTACTTAGTGCGTGGGTTCTGCTTCTCACCCTATTTGTTGTGTTGGAGTTAACTCGGGGACTTAGTCGGGGGACTCTTCGGGCAGTTTAACGGGTAAATAATAAGGCAGCAAGGGTTAAGGTAAGAAGGAATAGGGTGAGGTAGGTCTTAATTATTCCTTGTTGTGTGTTGCTTGTTGTTGTAATTAGGGGAATATTTGATGAAGAGATTGCTTTTGGACCGATTTTTTCTAGTCAAGTTTGGTCAATCAGTTGGCTGGCAAGTGTCTGTCCTAAAACTAGATTTAGTTTGGGGGTGAATCGGTGAATAATCGAGGGGAAAAAGCCTAACATGTTAGAGAAGTGATGGGTGACTAGATTAGGGGTAACTTTGTACTGTTTATTGGTGAGTGTTGCTAGTTCGAGGGCAATGAGCAATCCTATAATTGTAACTACAAGGGCAGCTAGTTTGAGCAAAGGGGGTATAGATATCACAGGGGTCTTAAGGGGGGTAATGCTTGAGATAATTAAGAGGCCAGCGACAATGCTTCCTCATGCAAGTCGCTTTAAGGGGTTAATAACTGCTGGGTTATTTTCATTGATGGGGGAAATAGCGTTAAACCGTGGGTGGCCTATTGAAACAAAATATACTACGCGGAGACTGTAGATGGCGGTGAATGAGGTGGCTAGAAGGGTTAGGACTAGGGCTCAGGCGTTTAGGTGAGATGTGTTTAGTGCCTCAATAATAGCATCTTTGGAAAAAAATCCTGCCAGGAAAGGAGTGCCTGTGAGGGCTAAGCTGCCAATAGTGAGGCAGGAGGATGTAAGGGGGGTAAGGTGATGTATGCCTCCTATTTTCCGGATATCTTGTTCGTCGTTAAGGCTGTGAATAATTGAGCCAGAACAAAGGAATAGTATTGCCTTAAAAAAGGCATGGGTGCAAATGTGGAGGAAGGCTAGTTGAGGTTGATTTAAGCCAATAGTAACTATTATTAGGCCTAGTTGACTTGATGTGGAGAATGCTACGATCTTTTTGATATCATTTTGGGTTAGGGCACAGGTGGCTGTAAATAGCGTTGTTAGGGCGCCTAAGCATAGGCAGGTGGTGAGGGCAGTTTGATTATTTTCCAGGAGGGGACTTGTTCGTACTAGGATAAAAATACCGGCAACTACTATAGTGCTTGAATGCAGTACGGCAAAAACCGGTGTAGGACCCTCCATACCAGAGGGGAGTCAAGGGTGAAGACCAAACTGGGCTGATTTGCCTGTATCGGCGACAATCAGGCCTAATAGGGGTAGGGTAAGATCTATGTCTTTTGTTGCTACAAAGATTTGTTGTAACTCCCAGGAATTAGCGTTGGTTGCTATTCAAGCTATTGTGAATAGCAGTCCAATGTCCCCTACTCGATTATACACAACGGCCTGAAGGGCCGCTGTGTTCGCATCCGCTCGTCCGTATCATCAGCCAATAAGTAGAAATGATATAATGCCTACTCCTTCTCAACCAATGAAAAGTTGAAACAAATTGTTTGCTGTGACAAGAATAATTATGGCAATAAGGAAAATTAGGAGATATTTAAAGAATCGGTTTATATATGGGTCTGCGTGTATGTATCATGATGCAAATTCTAAAATAGACCAAGTGACGTAGAGGGCAATGGGTACAAAAATAACTGAGTAGTGATCAAATTTGAAGCTAATGTTCATGTCGAAAGTTAATGTATTCATTCAATTTCATGAGGTGATGATTGCTTCTGCACCCTCGTTAAGAAAGAGAAATAAAGGGATTAGGCTAATGAAGAAGGCCAGGGCGACCGCTGTTTTAACATGGGAGACTGCCCAGTCGGGGTTTCGGGGGCGAGGGTCCAGGGTCGTAAAGATAGGATATGCTAATAGTAAAAAGATAATGACTAGGCTGGATGATATAATAAGGGATGAGGAGTGCATAGCTGCTACTTGGATTTGCACCAAGAGTTTTTGGTTCCTAAGACCAATGGATGAGCTGTTATCCTTTAGGAGCAAACCGAGTGAGCCCTGGGGTCCAACCAAGGTCACGGAGATTAGCAGTATTCGTTGCTGGCGAGCTTCTCTCGGTGGATAAGGGGGTTTTAACCTCTGTCTTTTGAATCACAATCTAATATTTTTGTTAAACTATATCTACAGGTAGTTCAACCTCATACTAACTCGGGCTTTAAGACAAGTAGAAGTAAGGGGAGTAAATGAAGGGCTATAACTAGGTGTTCTCGAGTATAAGAGGGGTTTAGGTTAATAATATGTATTGGGAGGGGACCCCGTTGGGTTATGAGGAATATATAGAGTGAATAGCTCGCGGTAATAAGGGTCCCCGCCCCTGTGAGTACGAGGGTTCATCATGACCAACTAAATAGTGAGGTAATAATTAAAAGTTCCCCCATCAGGTTGGGCAGAGGGGGAAGGGCTAAGTTTGCGAGGCTGGCAATAAATCATCATGTTGCTATAAGTGGAAGCACCATCTGTAATCCCCGGGCTAATAGTATTGTCCGGCTATGAAGGCGCTCATAGTTTGTATTGGCCAAGCAGAAGAGGGCTGAGGATGTCAGGCCGTGTGCAATCATAAGGATTACAGCGCCGGCAAGGCCTCAGGGTGTTTGGATAAGAATTCCTCCAACGACCAGGCCCATATGGCTTACGGATGAGTAGGCGATGAGGGACTTAAGATCTGTTTGGCGAAGGCAGGTGGAGCCAGTTATGATTACACCTCAGAGGGCGAGGACGATAAAGGGATAACTTAACTCCTTGGTGAGAGGCTCCAGTATAATTATTATTCGGATTATACCGTAGCCCCCTAGTTTTAGAAGAACTGCAGCTAGAACCATTGAGCCTGCAACTGGGGCTTCTACATGTGCTTTTGGTAACCAAAGATGTGCTCCGTATAAGGGTATTTTTACTAAAAATGCAATTAGGCAGCCTGCTCATCAAAGCTTGTCAGCATAAGATAAAAGAGGGGTAAAACTAGTATATTGGATGGTTAAAAGGGAGAGGGAGCCTGTGTCCTTTTGAAGAAGCAAGAGAGCAACTAGTAATGGGAGAGAGCCTGCTAGGGTATAAAACAAAAAATATACCCCTGCATTAAGGCGTTCTGCCTGGTTACCCCACCGAGTAATAATAATTAGTGTGGGGATGAGAGTAGCTTCAAATATAATATAAAACATAAGGAGTTCAGTGGCACTGAATGCTATAATAAGGAATACTTGCAGGGATATTAATAGGCTAATGTATGTCCGTTGGCGATTAATAGGTTCAAGTGCTGTATGGCTTTGGCTTGCCAAAATTATGAGCGGGAGTAGTCAGCAGGTAAGAACAAGAAGGGGTGTTGAGAGAGGGTCTGTTGCTATGAAGGGCGTGAGGCAAGATCAGCCTGTTTCGGCTGTATTTTTTAGTCAAGTGAGGCTGGCCAGTGCAATGACTAAGCTGTGGGAGAGGGTAGTAGGTCATAATCACTTGGCAGGGGTAAGCCAGGCTGTGGGGAGAAGTATCAGGGTGGGAATTAGAATTTTTAGCATTGTAAGAGGTTTAAGGTTTGAAGGCGATCTGAGCCATGCGTTCGAGCTGTGGCTACCAGTAATGCAAGCCCTGCGCTTGCTTCACAAGCTGAAAAAGCCAATAAGAGTATAGGAGCCGCAGAGAAACTTGTGGATCCTAGTTGGAGGGTTCAAATCGAAAGTCCAATAAATAAAGAGAGCATCATCCCTTCTAGACATAAAAGAGCAGAGAGGAGGTGGGTTCGATGGAATGCTAGGCCTGTCAGTCCTAGGGTAAAGGCCGATGAGAAAGCGAAGTGAGCGGGAGTCATTAGACAATTATGGACTTTAACCATAAGCTTTTGAGCCGAAATCAAATATTTTTCTTAAACTAATTGGCTATTCGGCTCATTCTAATCCCCCTTGAATTCACTCGTAAATCAAGCCAAGGGTGAGAAGAATAAGTACGGCTACGGCTCAGAAGAGTGTCAATAAGGGGGAAGTTAATTGGTCCCCTCAGGGGAGTGGGAGGAGAAGGGCAATCTCCAAATCGAAAAGGAGGAAAAGAATGGCGACTAGGAAGAAGCGAAGGGAAAATGGTAGGCGGGCTGACCCTAAGGGGTCAAAACCACATTCATAGGGGGAGAGCTTTTCGTGGTCTGGGGTTATTTGGGGGAGCCAGAAGGATACAATGGCCAGGACTACGGAAAGCAAAATGGTGATTGTAATTACAGCTATTGCTACGTTCATTATCTTTCCTTGGATTTTAACCAAGACCGGGTGATTGGAAGTCACTTATACTAGTTTTAATACTAGAAAGATTAAGAGCCTCATCAGTAGATAGAGATATATAAGAATAATCACACAACGTCTACGAAATGTCAGTATCAAGCAGCTGCTTCGAACCCGAAGTGGTGCTCGGATGTAAAGTGGTATTGGATTTGTCGTAGGAGGCAAACAGCTAAAAATGTGGAGCCAATAATAACGTGTAGTCCGTGAAAACCAGTGGCTACGAAAAAGGTAGAGCCGTATACGCCATCTGCAATTGTAAAGGGGGCTTCATAGTATTCCAGGCCTTGAAGAAATGTAAAATAAAACCCTAGAAGAATAGTTAAGGCTAGCGATTGAATGGTTTGTTTCCGTTCACCCTCCATAATGCTGTGGTGGGCTCAGGTAACCGTTACCCCGGAAGCAAGTAGTACAGCTGTATTAAGGAGGGGGACTTCAAATGGGTCAAGAGTTGTAATGCCCGTTGGAGGCCAGCAGCCCCCTAGTTCAGGAGTGGGGGCTAGGCTCGCGTGGTAAAAGGCTCAGAAGAATCCTAGGAAAAAAAATACTTCGGAGGTAATGAAGAGAATCATTCCGTATCGAAGACCTTTTTGTACAGGGGGTGTATGATGTCCTTGGAATGTACCTTCTCGTACGATGTCTCGTCATCACTGGTATATTGTGAGAAGCAGTAGGGCTGTTCCTAAGGTTATTAAGGTTGTTGAGCGAAAATGAAATCAGGTCGCGAGGCCTGATGTTATCAGCAGGGCAGCAATTGCCCCTGTTAGGGGTCAAGGGCTGGGGTCAACTATGTGGTAGGGGTGTGCTTGATGGGCCATTAGACGTTTTCTTGTAGGTATAGTGTTAGTAGGAGGACGAAGACATATGCTTGAATTATTGCTACAGCAACTTCTAATAGGGTAAGGAGAACCAGTACTGTTGTTGTGATGATTGCCACGGTTGGTATTAAGGGGAGAAGTACGAAGGCACCTGTAGCAATTAGTTGAATTAAGAGGTGACCAGCTGTTAAATTGGCTGTCAGTCGTACTCCTAAGGCGAGAGGGCGAATAAAGAGGCTAATTGTTTCGATAACAATAAGCACGGGGATGAGGGGGCCTGGTGTGCCTTCTGGTAGGAGGTGTCCTAGGGCATGGGTTGGTTGGTTTCGCATACCAATAATAACAGTTGCTAGTCAGAGAGGTATTGCAAGTCCTAAATTTAGTGATAATTGGGTGGTGGGGGTAAAAGTGTAGGGAAGAAGTCCTAACATATTTAGGGTAATTAAAAAGATTATTAAGGAGGTTAGGAGAGCAGCTCACTTATGACCTCCAATATTTAAGGGGAGGAGAAGCTGTTGAGTAAAACGGTTAATAAATCAACCTTGAAGTGCAAGAAATCGGTTATTTAATCATCGAGTTGTAGGTGTGGGGTAAAGGAGTCAAGGTAAAGTAAGGGCAAGGGCTATTAATGGGATTCCAAGATAGGTTGGGCTTATAAACTGGTCAAAAAAGCTTAGTGTCATGGTCAAGTTCAGGGGTCTGTTTTGGCTTTTTCTGCGCTTTGTAGATTGGGGTTATTTGGGAAGGTATGGGCTGTAACTTTAGCGGGAATAATGGCCAGGAAGACCATTCACGAGAAGACTAAAATAGCAAATCAAGGTGCGGGGTTGAGTTGGGGCATGTCGTTAGGGGTGGTTGGGAACCACCAATCTTTAGCTTAAAAGGCTAACGCTATACCCTATTTAGCTTCCTAGCGAGGCGTCTTCAAGTATTCGAGATGATCAGTTTTCAAAGTGTTCTAGGGGAACTGCTTCCACTACAATAGGTATAAAGCTGTGATTTGCCCCGCAGATTTCAGAGCATTGTCCATAAAATACGCCTGGTCGGGATGCGATGAAGGCTGTTTGGTTTAGGCGGCCTGGGACTGCGTCCATTTTTACTCCCAGGGCTGGGACTGCTCATGAGTGGAGTACATCGTCTGCGGATACTAAAACTCGGATGGGGGACTCAACTGGAATAACCATGCGATGGTCGGCTTCTAATAAGCGGAATTGTCCGGGGGTTAGGTCTTGGGTGGGGATTATATATGAGTCAAAGCCAAGATCTTCGTAGTCAGTGTATTCATAGCTTCAATATCACTGGTGGCCAACGGCTTTAATTGTTAATAAGGGGTTGTTAATTTCATCTATAAGATAGAGAATGCGAAGGGAGGGAAGTGCAATCAAAATTAAAATGATAGCTGGGAGAATTGTTCAGATAATTTCAATCTCTTGTGAATCTAAAATATATTTGTTCGTTAATTTAGTGGTAACTATAGCAAGAATAATATAAAGCACTAGTGTGCTAATCAGGAAGACGATTATTAAAGCATGGTCGTGAAAATGAAGAAGTTCTTCTATAACAGGTGAAGCTGCATCTTGAAATCCAAGCTGTGATGGATGGGCCATTAAAAGCAAGACACGCGGGGGTCTAACCCACACTTCCGCCTTGACAAGGCGGTGTAATGTACTCTTTTACTAGTGTCTTATAAAGAAAGTGGCAGAGCGGTTATGTGGTCGGCTTGAAACTGACCTATGGGGGTTCGACTCCTCCCTTTCTCGTTAATCTGCTTGTACTTGTACAAAGGCAGGCTCCTCGAATGTGTGGTATGGGGGAGGGCAGCCATGTAGTCATTCTACATTGGTTGTTGTTAAATCTGTTGCTAGGACTTCACGTTTGGCGGCGAATGCCTCTCAAATAATAAATAAGAATATGATGACAGCTACTAGGGAAATAAGTGATCCGATTGAGGAGACTGTATTTCACAGGGTATAGGCGTCAGGGTAGTCGGAGTATCGTCGGGGTATTCCGGCTAATCCAAGGAAATGTTGTGGGAAGAAGGTTAAGTTTACCCCTAAGAACATAATACCGAAGTGGATTTTTGTTCAAGTGCTGTGAAGCGTGTAGCCTGAGAATAGTGGAAATCAGTGTACGAAGGCGGCGACAATGGCAAACACGGCCCCCATGGATAGTACGTAGTGGAAATGGGCTACTACATAATAGGTATCGTGGAGTACAATATCTAGAGATGAGTTGGCCAGAACAATGCCTGTAAGCCCCCCTACTGTAAACAGGAAAATAAAGCCAAGGGCCCATAAAAGGGGTGTTTCTCATTTAATAGAGCCCCCATGTAGGGTTGCAAGTCAGCTAAATACCTTAACACCGGTAGGAATTGCGATGATTATTGTGGCAGATGTAAAATAAGCACGCGTGTCTACGTCCATGCCAACTGTAAATATGTGATGAGCTCATACAATAAAGCCTAAGAGGCCAATAGCCATTATTGCTCACACCATGCCTATATAGCCAAAGGGTTCTTTTTTGCCAGAATAATAGGCGACGATGTGTGAAATCATGCCAAAGCCAGGCAGAATAAGAATATATACTTCCGGGTGCCCAAAGAATCAGAATAGGTGTTGGTAAAGGATTGGATCCCCTCCTCCGGCCGGGTCAAAGAAGGTGGTATTAAGATTTCGGTCGGTAAGAAGCATTGTGATGCCGGCAGCGAGAACTGGTAGAGAGAGAAGGAGAAGGACAGCGGTAATTAGGACAGCTCACACAAATAGGGGTGTCTGGTATTGAGAGATGGCCGGGGGTTTTATATTAATGATTGTGGTGATAAAATTGATTGCCCCGAGGATTGAGGAAATACCTGCTAAGTGAAGTGAAAAAATTGTTAGGTCGACTGATGCCCCTGCGTGGGCTAAGTTACCAGCCAGGGGCGGGTACACTGTTCATCCGGTTCCGGCACCCGCTTCTACACCAGAAGAGGCAAGTAGCAATAGGAAAGAGGGGGGAAGAAGTCAGAAACTTATGTTGTTTATACGAGGAAATGCTATATCTGGGGCTCCAATTATTAGAGGGATTAATCAGTTTCCAAAACCTCCAATTATAATTGGTATTACTATAAAGAAAATCATTACGAAAGCATGTGCTGTAACGATTACATTATAAATTTGGTCGTCTCCAAGGAGAGCGCCCGGTTGGCTTAGTTCTGCTCGAATGAGTAGGCTGAGGGCTGTGCCTACTATACCGGCTCAGGCACCAAATACTAGATAAAGGGTGCCGATGTCTTTGTGATTAGTGGAGAAAAATCAACGTGTGATGGCCACAGGTAGGATGGCTGAGTTTTTAAGCGATGGATTGTAGCCCCACAAACAGAGGTTTGAGTCCTCTTCTTACCAGGAGTCTTGAGGTGTTGTACATATCAGATTGCAAATCTGAAGATGCAGGCTAGTCGTCTGCCGGGACTTTCCCCCGCCCTACCCGCTTGAGGCGGGGGAAAGATAGAGGGATGCTCGCTGGTTTGAGCGCTTAGCTGTTAACTAAGATCTTGCAGGATCGAGGCCTGCCCTTCTAGGAAGGCTTTAGCTTAATTAAAGTATCTGTTTTGCATACAGGAGATGTGGGGTAGTGTCCCGCAAGCCTTATCAGGGACTGGGGGATTTCCACCCTCACTTAGGGCTTTGAAGGCCCTTGGTCTTGTTTTAACCTAAGTCCCTTAAAGGGTTATTAGTGCTATTGCGGCTGGTGTTAGGGGTAGAAGCAGTAGCGTAGCTATGGCTGAGGTAGCAAGTGGCAGTGTTAGTTGTAATGAGGGGAGGCGTCATGGGGAAATTGCGGTTAGGTTACTTGGCGAAATAGTTAGTGCCACCGCGTATGATAGTCGCAGGTAAAAATATAGGCTGAGGAGGGCGGCTATCGCCGCCATTGTTGCGGCGGGGGCGAGGTCTTGTTTAGCAAGCTCTTGAAGAATAAGTCACTTTGGCATAAAGCCTGTAAGTGGGGGGAGACCTCCTAGGGATAATAACATAAGGGGTGCAAGGGCGGTTAGGGCAGGAGTCTTTGCCCATGAAGTTGCCAGAGCATTAATGCTGGTTGCTTTATTAAGTTTAAAGATAAGGAATGCTGAAAATGTTATAATAAAATATGTGAGTAGTGTTAGAATAGTTAAAGAGGGGGAGAATTGTAGTACAATTACTATTCAGCCGAGGTGTGCGATGGAGGAGTAGGCAAGAATTTTGCGAAGCTGGGTTTGGTTGAGACCTCCTCATCCCCCCACAATGGTTGAGGTAAGTCCAAGGATAATCAAAAGGGTGGTGTTGGTACAAGGAGTTTGGACTAATAAGGCAAATGGGGCAAGTTTTTGTCATGTTGATAAAATAAGTCCTGTGGTTAGGTCTAAGCCTTGAAGTACTTCAGGTAATCATGAGTGTACAGGTGCAAGTCCCACTTTTAGTGCGAGGGCCAAAGTGATAAGAACAGTTGGGAGGGGGTGGGCAATTTGCAAAAGGTCCCATTGCCCAGTCAATCAAGCGTTGGTGGTGCTGGCGAATAGTAGTATAGCTGCTCCGGCAGCTTGAATTAAGAAATATTTAGTGGCCGCTTCAACTGCTCGGGGGTGATGGTGTTGAGCTATTAGGGGAATGATGGCAAGAGTATTTATTTCCAGGCCTATTCAGGCGAGTAATCAGTGGGAGCTTGCGAAGGTAGTAGTAGTGCCTAAACCAATACCAAATAGCAGGGCGGTTAAGATGTAGGGGTTCATTAGTAAAGGAGGGATTTTAACCTTCGTGTTTGGGGTATGGGACCAAGAGCTTAGAATTAGCTGACTTTACTAGGAAATAGTGTAGTGGGAGCACCAGGAGTTTTGTTCTCCTTAGGCGGGGTTCAAGTCCCCCTTTTCTAAGAAGCGGGGGGGATTTGAACCCCCATAAGTCACTCTATCAAAGTGGTCCTTTACTTCAGGCACGGCTTCTTATCTATAGCTGGGGTGGCAAGCCAGCAAATGCAATGGGGAGGGCTAGGTGTCAAATAACCAGGGCTAGTGTAAGCGGGAGGAAGTTTTTTCAAATTAGGTGTATGAGCTGGTCGTAGCGGAATCGTGGATAAGAGGCTCGAACTCACAAAAACAGGACAGATAAAAGGGCTGCTTTGGTTATTAGGTTTATTGTGGTGAGTTCGGGTAGTATGGGAAAATGAGAGGCCCCTAAGAATAGGGTGGCAGAAAGCGTATTTATAAGTAGAATATTAGCATATTCGGCCAAGAAAAATAGGGCGAATGGGCCACCTGCATATTCGACATTGAAGCCAGAGACTAGCTCGGATTCACCTTCAGTAAGGTCAAAAGGTGCACGGTTTGTCTCCGCAAGGGTTGAAATATACCATATTGCTGCTAGTGGTCAAGCTGGGAGTAGTATTCAGACGCTTTCTTGAGCAATGTTGAAGGTTTGTAGAGTAAAACCTCCTGTAAAAATAATAGTACTTAATAGGATTAGGCCTAGGCTGACTTCATATGAAATGGTTTGGGCTACAGCCCGAAGGGCCCCGATGAGGGCATATTTTGAATTGGATGCTCAGCCTGAACCTAGAATGGAATAAACAGCGAGGCTTGATAAAGCCAAAATAAACAGAATTCCAAGGTTCAAGTCAATGACTGGGTATGGAAGAGGTATGGGGGCTCAAAGGGTCAAGGCAAGCGTGAGTGCGAGTAGGGGGGCGAGGAGGAAAAGTACGGGAGAGGAGGTGGAGGGGCGAATGGGCTCTTTAATAAAGAGCTTCACACCATCGGCGATAGGCTGTAACAGCCCATAAGGCCCTACAATATTTGGCCCTTTTCGTAGTTGTATATACCCTAGTACTTTACGTTCTAGAAGTGTGAGGAAAGCGACGGCTAAGAGGACGGGAACAATGAAGGCCAAGGGGTTAAGAATGTGGGTAATAAGGACTGAAATCATAGTTAAGGAGAGGACTTGAACCTCTGTAAAAAGGGCTTAGGTCTTTTGCATTCACCGGGCTCTGCCACCCCAACATGCCGTTCTCTCAGGCATGGGGGGTATGCCCTCTTGCCTACTTTAGTTGTCTTCACTAGGTGGGGGTGAGGCTTGCTTAGAGCAGGGGCCTCTTCTTTTCGGTCCTTTCGTACTAGAAAAGAGCACACCATAGATAGAAACTGACCTGGATTACTCCGGTCTGAACTCAGATCACGTAGGACTTTAACCGTTGAACAAACGGACCCTTAATAGCGGCTGCACCATTAGGATGTCCTGATCCAACATCGAGGTCGTAAACCCCCTTGTCGATATGGGCTCTAAAAGGGGATTGCGCTGTTATCCCTAGGGTAACTCGGTCCGTTGATCGGCATTGCCGGATCTTATTGGTCAGATATTCTGTTAATTAGAGCTGCGGCTCTTAGTTGTAGGAGGGGGTGCTCCCTTTCCACGTGGGGGTTTTTTGTTTCCCCGCGGTCGCCCCAACCAAAGACATTAGGGAAGGATTCCATTAGTTCAGGCCCTTATAAGGGGTTATTTGACAGGATCTTCTTTGGTGTCTAAAGCTCCATAGGGTCTTCTCGTCTTATGTTTATATCCCCGCTTCTGCACGGGGAGATCAATTTCATTGACTTGAAAGAGGAGACAGTTAAGCCCTCGTTGTGCCATTCATACAGGTCTTCATTTAAAAGACAAGTGATTGCGCTACCTTTGCACGGTCAAAATACCGCGGCCGTTAAACTAATAGTCACAGGGCAGGCGGGACCTCTTATTCTTTAGCTTTGCAAGAGGCGATGTTTTTGGTAAACAGGCGAGGCTTGATTTGTTTGCCGAGTTCCTTCTCTTTCTTTTAGTCTTTCCTGAGGTGCACACCTGTGTGGGGTCAACGGTTTATGTTTGAATTTTTTTCTAGTTGTTTGGGTTGTTGTTCAGGTCCCTCTTCGTTTGGGGCCGTTAATGTTCGGTGCGGGTTCGTTCCGAATTACACGTATGCGAGGAGAGAGGCTTGGCTCTCTTATTACTCATATTAGCAGGGTCTCTCCCATGTTTGCATGGGGTGGCCCGGTAGGGAAGGGGGGAGTAAGAATTAATGATCAGGATAGAGAGGGGTAGTGATGTATTTGAGCTATAACGCTTTCTACTGGGATGGCTGCTTTTAGGCCCACCCAAATACTTACCTTTATTTAATTATGATCTTTTTCCTCCCGGAAAAGTTGTGTCTTGTTTCAAAGGGGCTGTACCCCCTTTGAATAACTCTCACAGTTTCTTGTGGTATCAGGTGGGGTAATACTGAGGTGAATAAAGAATCTGAGAGGCTGAACTTCTATCCATTTCTCGGGCAACCAGCTATAACTAGGTTCGGTAGGTTTATCACCTCTACTCAAAGCTCATTCCACTCTTTTGCCACAGAGACGGGTTCGCCCTATAAATAGGCTGTCTTGGAGTAGCTCCCCTAGTTTCGGGGTGTCAAACTAAAGCACTCTTTGCTTGGGTCACGCTGGCTAAATCATGATGCAAAAGGTACGAGAATAAATCTCTGCTTTACTTAGCTTCACTGGGTTATTTCATTTCTCTTTCAGCGATCCCTTGCGGTACTTTCTCTATTGCTCCTAAGTCCTTTTTCTGTCGCCCATACTAAAGGGGAAAAATGGTTTGTTTAATTAAAACACTCGTGCATTTGGGGTTATAAATAATGGTTGGTTGTTGTTGTGTTTGTGGGCTAGCTGTTGGGCGTCAGGGTGATCCGATTTGCACGGGTATCTCTTCAGTGTAAGGGAAGTGTTATTCTATTTTAACTACACTCTGATATTACCAAGTGCACCTTCCGGTACCCTTACCATGTTACGACTTGCCTCCCCTCCGCGATTTTTGGGTTTTTAATTATTTAAAGTGATAGGCTTGGGGAGAGTGACGGGCGGTGTGTGCGCGCTTCAGGGCCGATTTCAGCGGAACACGCTATTTCCCGCTTACTACTAAATCCTCCTTCAGGCGCGTGTTTCAGTGCGCCGTTCGTGTTCCCTAATATAGGGAATGTAGCCCATTTCTTCCCCCTCCATGCGCTACACCTCGACCTGACGTTTTGGGTTGTGCCAGTTGTGCTTACTTTTAAACCTTCACAGGGTAACCCGACGACGGCGGTATATAGGCGGGATAAACAAGGAAGGGTGAGGTTGAACGGGGGTTATCGGTTCTAGAACAGGCTCCTCTAGGGGGGTCTAAAGCACCGCCAAGTCCTTTGGGTTTTAAGCTGGTGCTCGTAGTTCCCAGGCGGGCAGGGTATGTGATATATTACCAAGGTTTAGGGCTAGGCATAGTGGGGTATCTAATCCCAGTTTGTGCCAGAGCTTTCGTGGGGTCAGGGGTTGTAAAGCTACCTTCGTGATTGATCTTCTAACCTTCGGATGCGTATAACAGCTTTGAAGGTGTGCGGCTTTAGTCTTTGTTTTCCATAACCACTCTTTACGCCGAATGGTATCAACTTGGGTCTCTCGTATAGCCGCGGTGGCTGGCACGAGTTTTACCGGCCCTCTTAGCTTTAACTAAGTCAAGTTTTCACTTATGGCTTAATGTTTATCACTGCTGAGTTCCCTTGAGGGTGTGGCTAAGCAAGGTGTCATGGGCTTACAGGTGTGTGCCTGATACCAGCTCCTTGCTCCCGGGCAGGGAGCTGTAGGGCATTCTCACAGGAGGGCGGATACTTGCATGTGTAAATCTGGCTAAAGTTGATAGTAAAGTCAGGACCAAGCCTTTGTGCGGGCGGGGCTTTCTAGGGCCCATCTTAACATCTTCAGTGTTATGCTTTAATTAAGCTACGCTAGC